GATGGATAGATTCTTCTACCAACCCTCAACCCCATTCGTTGGAACAGCTTCCATTGAGTCTCTGCACCTATCCTTTTTTGATTCTCGCTTTCTAGGAAAGGAACCCTTGTTTTCTTTAAACAGGATTTGGCTCAGGATTACCCATTTTTAATTCCAGGGTTTCTCTGAATTTGGAAGTTACCACTTGGTAAGTTTCCATACCAAGGCTCAATTCAATCAAGTCCGTAGCGTCTACCAATTTCGCCATATCCCCCTTTCTTTTGAGGCCGGGATCTCCTTGTGATTTGATTCCCCTCTTTCCTTCCTGTTAGGGCCATTCAATTCATTAAATACCGATCCGATATCGGAAAAATCCCATTTTTTACCCCTTTCAGCTCTATCTACTCTATCAGACCTGTGTTTGGTTCAATCAGAATCATCAATGATTCTATCATTGATGTATCCGCAATTCAATATGGAAGCTATATCCCACATATATCTGCCTCTTCTCCGCGCATTTTTCCTGCTCGATCTTAAATAGTGGAACGGTCAATATTATTCTTCTTTTTTCCTCTCTTTACGAATAAAATCAGAGGAATACATAATCTGATTATTATCGGGATTGCATTCGTAGGCCAGATCCGTTATAACTAAATAAACAAGCTTAGTTATAATAAGCTAAGATCCCAATAATCTAAGATCCCAGAAGCTTCCTGAACTCATACGCCTCACTATTTTATCTTATGTGAGTTGAGCCGGCTTAGCTCAGAGGTTAGAGCATCGCATTTGTAATGCGATGGTCATCGGTTCGACTCCGATAGCCGGCTTTTTTCTCTATCGATTTTTTATCCATGATTGATAATGTCTCCTTGAGGTCAAGGAATAGTGAAAAGACTCTTCCCTTTTTTCTTCCAAATCTCGGGTTCCCAATCTATTCTATTATGTCTATGTCGCGGGAACTTACATTCCAATTCTATTATGAGTTATGAGTAAAAAACTTAGTGGAGCAGTTGTATCTCTACAGAACAAATTGTGGGATACTTAGTTACCATATATACATACATATATATAAAATAATCCGGGTATTGATACAATTCATCTAATTGATCTTTTTAGCATTAGCACTTCAGTGGGTTTATCTTTGTTTATCGTTTAGTTCAGTCTTAAGGTTGATCCTATTCTGTAAAATGAAAATAAGGAGTCTTTATGTCTCGTTACCGAGGACCTCGTTTTAAAAAAATACGCCGTCTGGGGGCTTTGCCGGGACTAACTAGTAAAAAACCTAGATCTGCAAGTGATCTTAGAAACCAATCCCGCTCTGGGAAAAGATCTCAATATCGTATTCGCTTAGAAGAAAAACAGAAATTGCGTTTTCATTATGGTCTGACAGAGCGACAACTACTTCGATATGTTCGTATCGCTGGAAAAGCAAACGGTTCAACGGGCCAGGTTTTACTGCAACTACTTGAGATGCGTTTGGATAACATTCTTTTTCGATTGGGTATGGCTTCAACTATTCCTGCAGCCAGGCAATTAGTTAACCATGGACATATTTTAGTTAATGGTCGTGTAGTGGATATACCCAGTTATCGCTGCAAACCCCGAGATATTATTACTACGAAGGATAAACAAAGATCCAGAGCTTTGATTCAAAATCATATGGATTCATCTTCCAACGGGGAATTGCCAAAACATTTGACTCTGCACTCATTACAATATAAAGGAGTAGTAAATCAAATAATAGATAGTAAATCGGTCGGTTTGAAAGTCAATGAATTGCTAATCGTAGAATATTATTCCAGACAAACTTGAACCTAAAATAAGAAAGGTTCGGACAATTTTTTCCCTTTTTCGCTGAAAGCAGTAGAGGGATTTGATCCGGATTTTGATCTCACTCACCTATCGAAAATGGATCAGCAGTGCCATTCTTTTCCTTTTCCGTATCAGTATAACAGTTAATAAAATCTCTATAAGGAAAGGTCTTACTCTTAGAATAAGGGTATCAATTGTTATTTGATAGATCGTGTGGTTAGTAACGCTGGTGAATTAGATGAGGATACGGAAAGAGAGGGATTCGAACCCTCGGTAAACAAAAGCCTACATAGCATTTCCAATGCTACGCCTTCAACCACTCGGCCATCTCTCCTACATAACCTTATCATATTAATTATGACCCAGAAACCAAATGAATAGCGAGTCACTCATATTATTGAGACAGGTACGACCGATCCATTATCATATCCAATTTTTTGTCAAGGAACGATCTTCCTTCGAGTTTCGAGGGAGAAAAAAATAAAAAACGTATTCATCCTTGTCAAGACGACGCTCTCATCTTATTGCTATTTCATTTCTACCGGATTAAACCCACGCGTTGGAATGAATCCATCGATGGATTCTATACTATGATTACATAGGAATTACAGAATTCCTTTCCAGTCTCATTTCATATTTTTCAACAACAACCCCTTCCCTTGAGCTATGGATCTATTACAAATTGATGAATCATCCCATTGCATACTAATCCTATAATATAATCTTATGGTGTCTACACCGTATGCACACAAACTGGATAGTTATCCTTACCCCATTTTTCTTATGGAATGGAATGCTTAATCGATTTATTATTATTAGTTTTATTATGGGATGGGTTATTTTATATTAATGTATTAGAATCCGTAGAAAAAATTCCTTGATTCTTGCATTTCGACTAAATTGAAATAGCTAATAGTTTCGTTCATTGGTATACTGCTAAATTGGAATTGAAAATCCAACCCTATTCAAATAGTTCCTTATTGATGCCTTACCAAAAGGACTGAGTAAAAGAAAAACACATTTTTGGATTTTAGAATTAGAGTTATTAGTCTTTTTTATGTCATTTCGTATCGTACAATTCCTTTTTTTTGGGATAATTTACCCGCAAGGGGTAATGAGAAGAATTTTAAAATGGATTGCAAACTATGCCTAGATCTCGGATAAATGGAAATTTTATTGATAAAACCTCTTCAATTGTAGCCAATATCTTATTACGAATAATTCCGACAACTTCGGGAGAAAAAGAGGCATTTACCTATTACAGAGATGGTGTGATTTGATTCCTTTTTTCTTACTTACCACCCTATTTTTTTTAACACAAAAAAAAAAAAAAAAGAGACACGATTCGGTATGGAAAGAAAAAGATTGGTAAAAAAACCTACGCTTGGTGAAGGTGAAGTTTGGAGATAGAGCAATCCCTTCTGTCGTGTATCCTCGATTGATGCAACCTTAGATGCTTCAATTGTCAATTCTAGTATTGAGCGAAAGGTTACACCTATCGGTTCGGTATTGCATGTGAATCCTACTGTACTAGTACCAATAGGTGGCATAGGGGAAGAAGCACTACACCTAGGAATCAACAACACGAAAACTTTGTTATAGAATTCCCCCTTCTTCTTATTGGGATCGGGACTACCAAGAATGGTTAGGACAACAAACATCCATCTCGTTCGTACTTTGGATACCCGTAGAACCATCAAAGATCGTTGAAGTGACTAATTCCTGGAAATATGGGGCGTTGAGAACAAAGAAATTGCTGGAGTTACCATTTCTATCTAATAAAGACCAACATGTTTGGTATTAAGTAAGAAAAGACCTCTTGCAGGAAGGCTGGCTAGAGATTTCTTGTAAAAACACCAGCCCCCGTCAGTTCATAAGGAGAATATTTCAATCTTTTTTTGTTTTATTACATGGAATGGATTATTTCCCTTATTACTATGTGCAGAAGGGAGGAGCCGTATGAGATGGAAATCTCACGTACGGTTCTGGAACGGAGATCCTTGGAATGGAATGAACGACCGTAACGGATGTCAGCTCAATCTGAAGGAAATTATGCGGAAGCTTTACAGAATTATTATGAAGCTATGCGACCAGAAATTGATCCCTACGATCGAAGTTATATACTCTATAATATAGGCCTTATACATACAAGCAACGGAGAACATACGAAGGCTTTGGAATATTATTTCCGAGCACTAGAACGAAATCCATTCTTACCACAAGCTTCTAATAATATGGCCGTGATCTGCCATTACGTGCGGCTATCTCTACTATAGAAAAGAAGGAAAGAAAGAAAAAATACGCTAGTATTCAAATCTCCTATTGCTAGTACTAGTAAATCTAAGGAGAAACAAACAAAATAGGCTTTCTACATATCCATTGTCCAAAGGGAACGATTTTTATAAGCTGTAGCAAAAAACAGACTTCATAGAAGCCGATATATGAAGAACTAAGTATGGCCGCCCATATACTAGATTCTATGGATAAAGGATCTAATTGATAGAAGAAGCACCGTAAAGATCAATTATTGAGGTTTTTGGCCGATACAATAAGACCTGCTTACTTATGTATGTCATAATATGACATAAAAGTTAGGAATCAACTTATGTAATAGAGTTGATCCACTAAGGTATTGAGCAGCGGTGTAGTATCAGATCCCAAGGAGAGTAAGTCCTTTTTTCTTATCGAAGAAAGTCTTTTTCAAAGATTCTATATGAATTTCTAGACGAAACCGAGATAGTTAACTTTCAGAAAACTCTAACGATAGAGGGAGATATCTATGCTTCATTCTTCTGAGAGTGGGAGAAGAGATAAAACTGATTATTGATCCAAATCAGAGTTTGAAATGAAACTCATGTAATTAACTTAACCTCTTCAGGTTATTTGATTTGGCTAATTTGAGAAAAAAGTGGGATAGATCCCCCATAAATCTCATTCCGCTAGATAGGGTAAATTAAGATGTAACGCCAAAAAAAGAGTTGACTGCTGAGCCGTATGAGGCAGGAAACTCTCAAGTACGGTTCTAAGGGAAGGAATTTAACTACCTATTCCGACCGGGGAGAAGAGGCCATTCGACAGGGAGATTCTGAAATTGCGGAGGCTTGGTTCGATCAAGCTGCTGAGTATTGGAAACAAGCCATAGCGCTTACTCCAGGTAATTATATTGAAGCACAGAATTGGTTGAAGATCACAGGGCGGTTCGAATAAGAACACTTTCTTTTTTAATTGAATTCACTCAAATTATTTGTTGGATCCATCAAATAGATTGTTGCCCCGGGGGGAGTCACTAGAGGAATTTCATTATATCGCTTGTAAGATCCTTCTATTTCATCTGGTATTCTATTTCATCTGGTACCTTATGGGAGTCGACGATATATGCATATGGCACAGAATCTATTCCTTTCTCTTAGCAATTGCTAACTAATAAAAAAGACGTCTAAAATAGATATCGGGATCCTTCTTTTCTTATCTTAGTAATGACTAATGGCAGAGATCTTGTAATTTTGAATGGCGTAATACATTGCATGTAACGTAGCATACGAGTGGACCCATCTAGGCACTCATACATCGAAATATGAGTATATTAGGTTGGGCCAAAAAGTCGTTTTTGGCCGGCGTTGGGAAGGTATAAAAAAAAATGGTCCGTTGAGCACCTCATAGATATGTCATAATAGATCCGAACACTTGCCCCGGATCGACTTGCATATCATAATTGCTCATAATTGCTCTAGTGAATAACTAAGGAAAATTGTGGGGGATAGAAAAGAATTAATCATAAATATATTTTCTCAGAGGTTCACTAATTACTTTACTCTTTGTTGGCGGGTCTCTTCGTATGTGTTGTCCGGAAAGAGGAGGACTCAATGATTACTCGTTCGCCGAAACCAGAAGTGAAGATTTTGGTGGATAGGGATCCCATAAAAACTTCATTCGAGGAATGGGCCAGACCCGGCCATTTCTCAAGGACAATAGCTAAGGGCCCTGATACTACCACTTGGATCTGGAACCTACATGCTGATGCTCACGATTTCGATAGCCATGGCAATGATTTGGAGGAGATCTCCCGAAAAGTATTTAGTGCTCATTTCGGTCAACTATCCATCATCTTTCTTTGGCTGAGTGGCATGTATTTCCATGGAGCCCGTTTTTCCAATTATGAAGCATGGCTGAGCGACCCTACTCACATCGCACCCAGTGCCCAGGTGGTTTGGCCAATAGTGGGTCAAGAAATATTGAATGGCGATGTAGGCGGGGGTTTCCGAGGAATACAAATAACCTCTGGATTTTTTCAGATTTGGCGAGCATCGGGGATAACTAGTGAATTACAACTTTATTGTACTGCAATTGGAGCATTAGTCTTTGCAGCGTTAATGCTTTTTGCTGGTTGGTTCCATTATCACAAAGCTGCTCCAAAATTGGCTTGGTTCCAAGATGTAGAATCCATGTTGAACCACCACTTAGCGGGCTTACTAGGACTTGGGTCTCTTTCTTGGGCAGGGCATCAAGTACATGTATCTTTACCGATTAACCAATTTCTGAATGCTGGGGTGGATCCTAAAGAAATACCACTTCCTCATGAATTTATCTTAAATCGGGATCTTTTAGCTCAACTTTATCCTAGTTTTGCAGAGGGAGCAACCCCTTTTTTCACCCTGAATTGGTCAAAATACGCGGAATTTCTGACTTTTCGTGGAGGATTAGATCCAGTAACAGGAGGTCTATGGCTAACCGATATTGCACACCATCATTTGGCTATTGCAATTCTTTTCCTGATAGCTGGTCACATGTATAAGACCAACTGGGGCATTGGTCATGACCTGAAAGAGATTTTAGAGGCTCATAAGGGTCCGTTTACAGGTGAGGGTCATAAGGGCCTCTATGAGATCCTAACAACGTCATGGCATGCTCAATTAGCTCTTAACTTAGCTATGTTGGGTTCTTTAACCATTGTTGTAGCCCACCATATGTACTCTATGCCCCCTTATCCATACCTAGCTACTGATTATGGTACACAACTTTCGTTGTTCACACATCACATGTGGATCGGCGGATTTCTCATAGTTGGTGCTGCTGCACATGCAGCCATTTTTATGGTAAGAGACTATGATCCAACTACTCGATACAACGATCTATTAGATCGTGTCCTTAGGCACCGCGATGCAATCATATCACATCTTAACTGGGCATGTATATTTCTAGGCTTTCACAGTTTTGGCTTGTATATTCATAATGATACCATGAGCGCTTTGGGGCGTCCCCAAGATATGTTTTCAGATACCGCTATACAATTACAACCTATCTTTGCTCAATGGATACAAAACACCCATGCTTTAGCACCTAGCGTAACAGCTCCTGGTGCAACAACAGGCACCAGCTTGACTTGGGGGGGTGGTGATTTAGTAGCAGTAGGCGGCAAGGTAGCTTTGTTACCTATTCCACTGGGAACCGCAGATTTTTTGGTACATCACATTCATGCATTTACGATCCATGTGACTGTATTGATACTACTGAAAGGTGTTCTATTTGCCCGCAGTTCTCGTTTGATACCTGATAAAGCAAATCTTGGTTTTCGTTTCCCTTGTGACGGACCTGGAAGAGGGGGAACATGCCAAGTATCCGCCTGGGATCATGTCTTCCTAGGTCTATTCTGGATGTACAATGCGATTTCGGTAGTAATATTCCATTTCAGCTGGAAAATGCAGTCAGATG